CATATTAGGATTAGGACTATGATACAAGTAATTCCTGATACCTGGTCGAAAAGGAATAGAAAACCTAAAGAGAGGCAAAAGGCTTTTCATAATTTTTTTGACCAGACCAAATTGGAACAAGAATTTTTTTTTATTTTTTACGAATTTTATAAAGCTAAATAGACGGATCTAAAAATTCATTTCGGATAATTGAACCTTCTCAAACTGTTTCTTTTTAAGAACCAAAAAGATTTGTGCCAAAACAACCGATCCTAAGAAGAACAAAAGGCCTTGGACACGTAATGGATCTTGAAGTACTATTTCTGCATCCCCCTGACCAAATCCACCCACATTAGGATTACTCGTTAATGGGTGATTGAGTTTAATGGATTCGCCCTCTGAAACAAGAAGTTCGAGGCCTCGAGGGATAATATCAATCACTTGGCGTCCATTCGATGCATCCACTATGGTTATTTCGTATCCCCCTTTTTCTTTTCGTAAAATTTTGCTTATTATCCCTCCTGCCGTAGCATTATAAACTGTATTGTTACTTTTGCTACCATCAGGATAAATCTGACCCCTTCCCCGGTTTCCACCTACGTATATAGGATATTTTAAGAAGTGAACATCTTTATTAGTCGCAGGGTCTGGGGCAAGAATAGGAAAGGTTAGTTCACTATATTTTTGACCAGGAACAGGACCTATCACAAGAATATTTTTTTTATTGGGGCGATAATTCTGAAAAGACAGATTTCCTATCTTTTCTTTCATCTCGGGTGAAATACGATCGGGGGGGGCTAATTCAAACCCCTCCGGTAAAATAAGAACAGCTCCCACATTCAAAGCTCCCTTTTTACCATTAGCTAGAACTTGTTTTAGTTGCATATCATAAGGAATTTTAACAACTGCTTCAAATACAGTATCAGGAAGTACCGATTGTGGAACCTCAATATCCACGGGCTTACTAGCTAAATGGCAATTGGCACATACAATACGCCCAGTTGCCTCTCGTGGATTTTCATAATTCTGCTGGGCAAAAATCGGATATGCACTTGAAATGGATGCCCAAGTTATTATATATATCATGAGTAAGACAGATATGGAGCGAGTAATCTCTTCCCTTATCCAAGAAAAGGTTTTTCTAGTTTGCATGGTCCAATCATTTATCCCGAAAATTTCTACAATAAAGTTAGGTAGGTCGATAATATACTTCCCTAGCCACAATTCTGCTATTTACATTTACTGAAAAAAAATAAAATTTTTTGTTGAAATATACAAGGAATCCCTTATAGGTACAAAGAGTAAAGTAAATACGACTTTGATTTGGTTATGATGTATAAGGTAAGAAAGATTAGAATTGGATCAGTGAATCATTTTTTAGTCATTTATTGCATGATAAATCACTACAAGTGACGGAGATACACGATTTAAATAACGAAAAATCCAATATTTAAAAATTGTATCAAGAATGACTGGAAAGGTAGAAACTAGACCAGATAAAATTTGCTCATAATGAGCAAACCCAAAATCTTTGTAAATATAACCAATCATTAGTTCCCAACCGTGAGGCGAATGGAATCCGATACATAAATCAGTTAATAAAAGAATCGAAAAAGCTTTAATTGTATCACTTAAATTATATAGGAATTCTTGAACCCAAGAATTCAGAATAAAAAGCTTTTCCTTACCCCAAAAGGAATAACCACTTAGAATAACGAAAGATATTAGATTTGTCGAGAAGTGCAAGATTGTATGGATACGATACTCATTGTGTATCTTGATGAATTGGATCGTTTCGTTGTGGATTCCTAGACGAAATTGTTGTAAATTGGTTTCTGGGTATTCCTTTATCATTTCATCCAGCTGGAATAGTTCCTCTAATTGTATGAATTTTTCTAGAACACTTTTTTCTTGAATATCATTCAAAAAAGTTTCGCATTGTCTCGTATTCCACCAATTAGTAATCCAAGTTTTCAAACTTTTATTACAGCAGAGAGAGATCAACCAGGGCAAAAATACTATAGATGTAAAATAAAAAAAAGGAATGAATGCTTTCTTTTTTGCCATTTTGAATCTGTGAATTGTTAATGAACCTACCGCATTTGTTGATTCTATTAGATCTAATATTTCTATCGAGCATGAGTTTCTATTCTAATTCGAATAGAATGTATTGAGCCTATGAATCCATTTTATCTTTTTCTTTTGATTCAAGACTTAGTCTTTGCTTTGAATCTAGAAAGAATACAGAAATAGACTCAGAATACACTTCCAATTTGAATCAAGAAAAAAAGGGATTTCCAGGATGTTATTCCCCCTTTTTTCGATCAATACTAAAAGAACTTTTTCAAATAAAAACGATTATTTAATTTTCGAGACGAAGAAACTCCCTTTCTTTTCTATCAAATATATCAAAAAAAACAAGCATAAAAGAATAGATGCATGTTCAATTGAAAAAAAAAATAAAGAAATTCTTTCGTTTTTTCTTCCTACTGCCAAAGCATTTAGTCTTTGAAAATTAATTCATTTCAAAATACTTCAATTGGTACACGCAAGAAGTAAGCCAATTCAGCAGCTTTTTGCTCAATTTCTCGTGTAGTAAAAGTCTCCTCAGTACGAATTAAAGGAATAGCCCCTTGACCTCGAATTTCCATATAAAGGACACGCCGAGCAGAAACACCCTCTTTAACTTCTATTCTGATGGACTGAATATCTTTCATAAGGAATCGTAAAAAGATGCGACGACTCTTTCCAGGAAACCCCCAACGAAAAATACGCACTATTCCTTCTTTTCGGTCGAAAAGATCATAACCACTACCCACATTCCACAAAATAGTGCACCACAAATAGCAACTAATAAAGAGACCTGCGATCCCATAGAAAGACATCACAATACCTTGTGGAAAAAAAAAGATTTGCTGAGACGCAAATAACGATATAAAATTTCTACCAAGATAACTGGAAGTTCCAACCAATAAGAATCCTAATGAACCTAAAAATAGGATAAAGGCCCAGCAGAAATTACTTGTTTTTCGAGACCCCGTTATAAATTCTATCCATATAGATTCTGATCGCCAACTCATATATATTAGATCCAGTTATACAATTTTTTGGAATTGAGAAAATATGACTTTCCTTTTTTTGTTTTCAAAGTAACTCTCATCAACTATTTTGTTGTGAACCTTTACCTTAGGAGTAATTCATAGAATTGTTTATATCTAAAATAATAACATCTCCTTCCTTTATATGATCCCCTATAACTATAAGACATACAAATAAATACATTGACTTGAATTTCATACATCGGCCCGATGATGATCCATTTTTCAAAAGAGCACAAATTGATTTACCCATCAAATTGATTTACCCATATAATACGTTTACACATGCATAAGAGCTTTTTTTAGTTATGTTTGTAGGAATCTCTGTGTTATACAATATTCTACCAAACGGGTCTTATCGAATAGAAGTTTTTAAATTTTAAAATAAAAAAAGGAGTGATACGATTAGGTCTCATCCGATCTAAAAAATCTTATTTTTTTGAATATGAAGAAATAAAGAAGCCATTGCAAGTGCTGGAAAGACTAGGCCTACTAAAGGCACAAAAATAGAGGGTAAGTTATTGAAAGTTGTCATAAAATGGGTACCTCAATTTAATATTTGTACCTGTTATTGTTATATTATGAATTCTAAAGATATCTGAGAATATCTTGTATTTTTATTATTTCTATTATATATATTATATAATTATACTAAGTATCTTTAAGTAAATATCTAATACTAATATACAACCTAATAGAAATATATAGAATAGAACCTAATATAAATAGAATAAAAAATAGGTACAAGAAACGCCAAACTAAATAAATGGACTTATTCATCTTTCAAAATAAAATGCATGTATCATAATCCTCTTGTTAGATTTATTATTCTTTTTGTTCTTTTTATCTTCTAATAGTCATTAATAAAGAAAAAATGTTATTCCATTACAAATTTCTACAAAATTGATTGCAATCTGATCCAACAACAGGGAATTTTCGGGAAATGCAAAAAGATGGAAGACTATCTATAGATCTGTATATATCTCTATTTGAATTATCTAGAATTATCTATACATATGCAAGCAAGAGAGGAAAATGAACTTTGTTTTATTTGTCTAGTCTAATTTGAACTTCCCGAAAACAAAAATTCACTTTTTATCTTGTTGATAGAGGTTTACTGAGTAGTAAACAAGAATATCGATAAAAAATTTATTCGAAAGAAAAATGAATTTTTCAGGGTTTTCGTTTAATTCTGATAAACTAACTGTTCTATTTGATTTAATTTTTGTTCAAAGGAAAAAAAGCATGAAGCTGAAATAACTCACTCACAACACCTTTTAAAGGATTACGTGGTACAATTGCATCCAATAAGCCCTTACGTAATAAAGATTCAGCCGCTTGTGAACCTTCAGGTACGGCTTTTTTCAATGTTTGTTCAATTACTCTTTTACCCGCAAATGCAATATAGGCATAGGGTTCGGCAATAATGATATCCCCCAACATACCAAAACTAGCTGTCACCCCACCGGTAGTAGGAGATGTAAGAATTGATATATAGAATAACTTTTTACTTGATTGATAATCACATAAAACGGAAGAAATTTTAGCCATTTGCATCAAACTTAAACTTCCTTCTTGCATTCGTGCTCCTCCGGAAGAACACACTAAAATAAGGGGTAAACATTGATTGGTAGCATACTCGATCAAACGAGTTATTTTTTCGCCTACTACGGATCCCATACTACCCCCCATAAACTGAAAATCCATAACTCCAAGGACTACCGGAATACCATTTAGTTGACCTGTACCTGTTTGAACAGCGTCAGTCAATCCTGTCGTTTTTTGAGCGGAGTCAATACGATTTTTATAAGGTTCCTCCCTAGAATGAAATTTAATGGGATCCGCAGAGACCATGTCTTCATTCATAGGATTCCAAGTACCCGGATCAATCGAAAGCTCGATTCTCTCTGAACTAGTCATTTT